TTGTTCGATCAAGTACGGGAAACTTAATGGAATTCATAATTGTTTCAATGGTTTTTTTTACTTTTTTTTATTATTATTGTTATTGTACAAGTATTCGGGAAACGAACTAAGACCATTCCAATGCTCCTTTTCGCCATGCATAAACTAAACCAAGAATTAGGATAAGCACGAAAATGAAAGCTTCTATAAAAGCGGATACCCCCAGTACATCGAAACTCATTGCCCACGGATACAGAAAAACAGTTTCAACATCAAAAACAACAAAAACTAGAGCAAACATATAATAACGGATTCTAAATTGTAACCAAGCATCCCCGATCGGTTCTATACCTGATTCATAACTAGAAAGTTTCTCTGGCCCCTTCCTAATTGGAGATAAAACTCCGGAAATAAAAAATGCCAAAACAGGAATAGCACTTGATATTATTAAAAATGCCCAGAAAATATCATATTCATAAAGCAGAAACATAGACGAACTCCTATGAATGTGGAAAAAATACCCGCTTAGTCAATTCCACTCGGAGTGGATTGGGCAAGGGATATAGAACTCTTGAGTCAAAATACAAATTCAGGTTAATCGAATCATTTATTTCCGTTTGGTTGCTGTGGTAGACGTCTCATTTTAAGATTTATTGATTGTAATCTTATTTTCAGTACACTTAATTACTTAATATTTTCATGTTTCTATTACTATCTATTACTAATAGTTTCTAATATTATATTAATCATATTAATATTATATTATTAATATTATTAATAACTAGTAATTTTTTTTTATTTCTGTTTATGAAATTTTGTTTATGTTTTATTAATTATTAAAAAAAATTTAGAAAAATATCTTCATTTTAAAAATTATAACGTATCAAAAAATCCAGTAAGACTTTACCATACCATACCCATCTTACTTAGTATTAGATAGATTTAATTTGGGTTGAATTTAATTAGATTTCTTTTTTGATTTTTAAACAAGGCCGTGTCAGAAAAAAAGTAACCAAGATTGAGTGGGGATACAAAAAAAGAAAGTATTATGAACTTTTTGATTGTAGCCAGTGAACGAGGAAAATTCATATAAAAAAATCCACTTACAACTATCAAAATTAATGAAGAAAAAAAGTTTATTCTAAATTAAGTATCTATCTAGATATATCAATAGTAAGTATCTATCTAGATATATCAATAGATAGATAGTGATTGGCTCCATTGAAATAAAATTAGGTTTTCAGTTTGATTCGGAATGATCCCCAGGACTTATGTATGGGAATTTTTTTTATGAACCAAGCAATTGAAAGTAACTAGTTAGAAATAAAGAATACAATAATAAGTAAAAAAATTATCAAATTATTTTGATTTTAATGGGATTTATTAGAATCCATTCCATTTCTTAGTTAGGGCTATACGGACTCGAACCGTAGACCTGCTCGGTAAAAGAGTTCGAACTTATTATTATCAAAATGATTCGAACTCTTTCAAAGACCCAACATGCATTTTTTTTTGCATTGGGCTCTTTCATTAACTGATAGAAAAATCAGTTAGTCTACCATATTTTTTCTTAAAAAAAAAGATAAGAAATGGTTCCAAGTACTCTGATTTATTATTTTTGAATTCTAATACAATACAGAAGAACTACCAAAGTGTTTCAAAGAAGGGTTGGGTTCTCTTGACGTAGGTTTGCTTTTGGTCTAGATCAACTTAAGTTAAATATAGTCTCTAACATCCTGATTAAAAAATCAAACATGAAACTTGATACACCTTAAGGTTCATAGGACGAAAAGATCATTTTTGAGTTCCTTATACTCATTCTGCCTAGCATTGAGTAGACTGGGTATTGACCCTATCAATATCTCAAATCAATGATGGGTTCTATTCATTCCCTACTTAATGGGGTACTTTAATAGGACCTAATGTCAGGCTATTGTTCTCCTCTTTTTTCCTAAAAAAAAAGTCATGGAGTAAGACATCGATTTATTAATAAGATTAATCAATTAGTTTGATTGCGTGATGGACTCCCCTGAAAAACTTTGGCGCACGTGTAAACGAGGTGCTCTACCTAACTGAGCTATAGCCCTTGTGTTTGTGATACACATTTTATCTTATCATGTAGATAATTTCTTGTCAAGATTAATATTACATGATCGAGCATTATATCTCTTTGATTTCGTTGTTTATTGGTATTGCTTAGAAATAATATTGGATTTATAATCCTATCGATGTGATAGGTATCCCTTTTCCTTCTCTTTACGATGATAAATAACCTACTTAACTCAGTGGTTAGAGTATTGCTTTCATACGGCAGGAGTCATTGGTTCAAATCCAATAGTAGGTATAACTTATTAGACACCATGATCAATGGTGTCTAATAAGTTTTTGTAACCAGCTTTTTTTCTTTTAGTGTTTTTCTCGCTTTTCGATCCGATTTTTTTATACATTCTTTTTTTTTGACACGTCAGCTAGTTACAAAATCAAATCGTATTGAGAGCCTCGACTCGTGTCCGAGCTCGTCTGAGAGCTAGATTTGCCTCAATTGTTTGTCTCTTGCCTTCAGCTTTTCTCAAGTTAGCTTCGGCTATTTCAAGAGTTTGCTGAGCTTCTTGTGGATCAATATCACTATTCTTCTCTGCATCATTTACTAAAATAGTGATTTCATTATTGCCTATTCTAGCAAAACCGCCCATCAGAGCCATCGTTAACCATTGGTTATTAAGGCGTATTTTCAAAATACCTATATCAACAGCTGTAGCAATTGGCGCGTGATTTGGTAATACGCCAATTTGTCCACTATTAGTCGATAAAATGATTTCTTTTACTTCTGAATCCCAAACAATTCGATTCGGAGTCAGTACACAAAGATTTAAGGTCATTTCTTCAATTTACTCTCCATTTCTAAGTTTGTAGCCTTCGCAGTAGCTTCATCGATGTTACCCACTAAGTAAAAGGCCTGTTCAGGAAGAGAATCAAATTCTCCGGAAAGGATCAATTTAAACCCTCTAATTGTTTCCGCTAGACCAACATATTTTCCCGGAGAACCTGTAAATACTTCGGCTACGAAAAAGGGTTGTGATAAGAAACGCTCAATTTTTCGTGCTCTTGCTACGGTTAAACGATCCTCTTCGGATAATTCGTCCAACCCCAGGATAGCTATAATGTCCTGAAGCTCCTTGTAACGTTGTAAAGTTTGCTTGACTTGTTGCGCAGTTTCATAATGTTCTTCGCCAACGATTCGAGGTTGTAGCATAGTTGACGTTGAATCTAAAGGATCTACCGCTGGATAAATACCTTTGGCAGCTAATCCTCTTGATAGTACGGTAGTCGCATCTAAATGTGCAAATGTGGTGGCAGGAGCGGGGTCAGTCAAATCGTCTGCAGGTACATAAACTGCTTGAATAGAGGTTATGGACCCTTTTTTCGTAGAAGTAATTCTTTCTTGTAAAGTACCCATTTCGGTACTAAGGGTGGGTTGATAACCCACAGCAGAAGGCATTCTACCCAATAAAGCGGATACCTCGGATCCTGCTTGTACGAAACGGAAGATATTGTCGATAAATAGAAGTACGTCTTGCTCATTAACATCTCGGAAATATTCTGCCATAGTTAAGGCAGTCAGACCAACTCTCATACGAGCTCCCGGCGGTTCATTCATCTGACCGTAGACTAGGGCCACTTTTGATTCCGCAAGATTTTGTTCATTAATGACTCCAGATTCTTTCATTTCCATGTAAAGATCATTTCCTTCACGAGTCCGTTCGCCTACTCCACCAAATACGGATACACCACCATGAGCTTTGGCAATGTTGTTGATCAATTCCATAATTAGTACTGTTTTACCCACGCCAGCCCCACCGAATAGTCCGATTTTTCCCCCACGACGATAAGGGGCCAAAAGATCTACTACTTTAATTCCTGTTTCAAAAATGGATAATTTTGTATCTAATTGTATAAAAGCAGGCGCGGATTTATGGATAGGAGATGTTGTGCGAGTATCGACAGGACCTAAATTATCAACAGGTTCCCCAAGCACGTTGAAAATTCGTCCTAGAGTCGCTCCGCCGACTGGAACACTTAGAGGATTTCCCATATCAACCACGTCCATTCCTCTCTTTAAACCCTCTGTCGCACTCATAGCTACAGCTCTAACTCGATTATTTCCTAATAATTGCTGTACTTCACAAGTCACATTAATTTCTTGACCAAGAGTATCTCGACCCTTAACCACCAGAGCATTGTAAATATTAGGCATCTTACCCGGGGGAAAGGCTACATCCAGTACCGGACCAATGATTTGGGCGATACGTCCCAGATTTTTTTTTTCACGTATCGAAACGTCTGGATCCGGAGTAGTAAGATTTATTCTCATAATAAAAAAATATGTTAAATTTTGTTGCGAAATTTTTCGAATACAGAAAAAATCTTCGATAGCAAATTCATCGGTTAATTCAAAAAAAAAATGGGAGTAAACACTCGATTTCGTTGGTACCACCCAGGCGAATGTGCAATTCAATTTTTTACTTATTCAATTTCAATGAAGGAGTAGTCATGTTCAAGCTCAACTAACCGAAACCTAGTTTTAAAATCAAAAATATATGAATAAAAAAAATTTTTTGCGGAAAGTCTTTGATTTATTTATCCTAATAGAATAGGCAAGACTTTTTTTTATCTAGCGAATTCGAAACAGAACTCTATTTATGATTCATTATTTCGATCTCATTAGCCTTTTTTTTATTTTCATTTTAGCATATCCGGTTATGCGTCACATCTATTCATCCCTTTATGAACCCCCCTTGTTTTTCATTTTCATGGATGAATTCCGCATATTGTCATATCTAGGATTTACATATACAACATATATTACTGTCAAGAGTGATTTTATTATTATTTTAATATTAACTATTTCAATTTGAAAAAGTTAAAGATTCAAAACTTGAAAAACAAGTATTAGGTTGCGCTATACATATGAAAGAATATACAATAATGATGTATTTGGCGAATCAAATATCATGGTCTAA